TGCCCAATATATGTTTTACATCTTCTAGGCGAAAATGTTCAATTTTCATAAGATCTTCTTGACTGTTATTCAAAAGGTCCAATAATGTATATATATTGGACCTTTTGAGGCAATTATAAACCCTGGGAGACAATTCGGATTGATCAATAAAAATCGATTTCAATGCTATTTTATTTTTGTTTTTTCGTACTTTATCCAATTTATCGTGAAAAGTAAAAGGGGATAAGGGAAGCCTGTATTGATTGTCCTCTAAAGGTAAGTTTTTTTCTTCCTTATATAAAAAGGGAATAAACAAATCAATCAAATTCCGGGAAGCTTCATGAAGTGCTTCTTTCGGAGTTAAACTCCCATTTGTCCATATTTCGAGAAATAGTATCTCTTGTTTTTCAGTCCCATTTTCATAGGAATGAATACTATGATTCACGTTTCGAACAGGCATGAATACAGCATCTATAGGATAACTTCCATCTTGAAAGGTATGTGGCATTTTGATAAGATATCCCCGATTTCTCTCGATTTCTAATCCAATACACAAATTAATGGGTTCTGCTAAGCTAGCTATATGTTGTGTATTGTCGACGATTTCCACATAAGGTGGTAAGATCATATCTTGAGCAGTTACATATCCGGGGCCCCTGGCGCAAATCGACGCGCCACAAGTTCCATATAGATTACTTCTCAATACAATTTCTTTCAAATTCATTATAATTTCGTGGACCGATTCTTGAATACCCGTTATAGTCGAATATTCATGCGGGACATTCTCAGATTTTACGCGTGTGATACATGTTCCTTCTATTTCTCCAAGCAAAGCTCTTCTCATCGCAATACCTATTGTGTCGGCCTGCCCTTTCATAAGTGGAGACAGAATAAAGCGCCCGTAATAAAGACGTTTACTGTCTGTTCTTGATTCAACACACTTCCACTGCAGCGTCCGAGTAGATACTGTTACTTTCTCTCGAACCATAGTAATAATATTTTATTTGATTGAATTATTTATTTCTCTTGTTTCTCTTGAAATTTCTTCACTCGTCATTTCTACACACGTCTTTTTTTGGGGGGTCTGCAGCCATTATGTGGCATGGGGGTTACATCCCGCACAAAAGTTAATAGTAGACCACTTCTACGAATAGCTCGCAATGCCGCGTCTCTTCCGAGACCGGGACCTTTTATCATGACTTCGGCTCGTTGCATACCTTGATCTACTACTGTACGAATAGCATTTGTCGCTGCAGTTTGAGCGGCAAAGGGCGTCCCCCTTCTCGTACCCTTGAATCCACAAGTACCGGACGAGGACCAGGAAACGACCCGACCCCGTACATCTGTAACCGTGACAATAGTATTATTGAAACTTGCTTGAACATGAATAACTCCCTTTGGTATTCTACGTGCACTTTTACGTGAACCAATACGTACATTTTTACGTGAACCAATTCTCGGTATAGCTTTTGCCATATTGTAGCATCTCATAAATATGAGTCAGAAATATATGGAATATATCCATTTGATGTCAAAACAGATTCTTTATTTGTACGTTTATTCCTTTGGTGAGTCTGATTATCCTTGTCTTTGTTTATGTCTCGGGTTAGAGCAAATTACTCTAATGCGCCCCCGTCTGCGGATTAGTCGACATTTTTCACAAATTTTACGGACGGAAGCTCTTATTTTCATATTTGTCATTCCTTATCTTAATTCTGAATCTACTTCTTGGTAGAAAATAAGTTTCTTGCAATTTTTCATCTCGAATCGTATTGAATAAAAACCACCTAATCTTTCGAATCCTTGTTTCGGAGTCGATAAATTATACGTCCTCTAGTTGAATCATAACGACTTACTTCAATTTTGACTTTATCTCCTGGCAGTATCCGTATAAAACTACGTCGGATCTTTCCTGAAACATAACCTATAATCAGATCTTCATTATCTAACCGAACCCGGAACATGCCATTGGGAAGCGATTCGGTAATTAAACCCTCATGAATCCATTTTTGTTCTTTCATCTCAGGTAAAGCCCCCTTGAAGTATCAACTAATGTAGGAGAAACGATATTAGACAACTCACCCCTTTCTTTTTTTTTTACAAATAAGAAGAGGTTTCGGATCCCATTTGGATATTAAAAGGATTACCATATATAACATAAAATTTCTCCGCCGATTCTTTCTAGTCGAGCCTCCCGGTCTGTCATTATACCTCGAGAAGTAGAAAGAATTACAATCCCCATTCCACCTAAAATTCTAGGAATTCGTTGAGAGTTAGAATAGATTCGTAGACCGGGTCGGCTGATTCGTTTTAAATTTAAAAAATTTCTACAGGTATGTGGTCTTTTCCTATTCCTTCTATTATGTCGCAGGGTTAAAACCAAAAAATTTTGGTTTTTTTCTCGATGTTTTCTGACGTTTTCGAGAAAACCTTCTCGGAAAAGTATTTTAACAATATTTTCGGTAATATTAGTAGATGCTATGCGAACAACTCTTTTTCTATCCATATCCGCATTTCGTATAGAGGTTATTATCTCAGCAATAGTGTCTCTACCCATGATGAAGTAAAATTTTTGGTGCCTCAAAATTGGATCTAATTAACATGTTTTTTTATTGGTTTATGAATATGAATTTTTCAAGGTATATGCGTGAGACATAATCTACGAATTAATCTAGTTCTTAAGCTATTTCTTTTCAAAGATCCAAAAGATATCAGGATCCCATTTTATTTTATAATACCTCGGGAGCTAATGAAACTATTTTAGTAAAATTGAATTGTCTCAATTCGCGGGGGATTGCACCAAAAATGCGAGTTCCTTTTGGATTTCCTTCTTGATCAATCACAACTGCAGCATTGTCATCATATCGTATTATCATACCGCTGTCACGTTTAAGTTCTTTACAGGTACGAACAATTACAGCTCTTACTACTTCTGATTTTTCTAGGGGCATGTTTGGTACTGCTTCTTTGATCACAGCAACAATAATGTCACCAATATGAGCATATCGGCGATTACTAGCTCCTAGGATTCGAATACACATTAATTTTCGAGCCCCGCTGTTATCCGCTACATTTAAATGGGTCTGAGGTTGAATCATATGAAGTTTTGAGTCTATTCTTCCAATGCAAAGGATGAAGAAAATAAAAGAAATATTGTTTGTCAAAAAAAATAAACCTGCGGTTTTCTTTCATTCCCAAGACTCATTTGTGTTGGTTCTACATTTTTATCCCGAAATAATAAATTGAGTTCGTATAGGCATTTTTGATGCTGCTATTAAAATAGCCCTTCTAGCTATATTTTCAGTTACGCCGCCCATTTCATATAGTATTCGCCCCGGTTTAACAACAGCTACCCAATATTCAGGGGATCCTTTCCCCGAACCCATACGTGTTTCGGCGGGTCGTATTGTAACTGGTTTGTCTGGAAATATTCGGACCCATATTTTTCCACCGCGGCGTGCATTTCGTGTCATTGCTCGCCGACCCGCTTCGATTTGTCTAGATGTGATCCAAGCAGGCTCAAGCGCCTGAAGAGCATATTTACCGAAACAAATATGATTACCTCGATAAGATATTCCCTTCATTCGTCCTCTATGTTGTTTACGGAATCTAGTTCTTTTGGGGTTATAATTGATGGTTGTTTCGGAAGTCCATCTCTACTACAGAACTGGACGTGAGAGTTTCTTCTCATCCAGCTCCTCGCGAATAAAAGGATTCAAAATGGAATTGCAATTAATTTGAATAGATATTAGAACATTTTTAGAAAAAATTTGATAAAAAATCGTTTTTTTTTTGGAACGTCCTATTAAATCTTTCGTTTCTTTTGTCTTTTAGCCAGGTTTACCAATTCAAATTAAAAAAAAATTATCGCGGGCGAATATTGACTCTTGCAATCTCTATTTCAGTCCTAGCACTTGTTCGTCATTTCTCCAAATAGATGAATTGATTTCCGGTTCATTTCGCCATCCCAACGAGTGAATCATTAAGATTCATTTGTTCAATAAAATCTTTTGCATTCACAGGTTCCTTCGTCCCCACCACTTCGTACTAAATGGTTAGGTCAGAATTCTACAACGAAGCTTCTAATCCAATTTATCCTTGAGTCAATCTTCTTAGTCTTTATTGGCTCGAAGCTCTTGAGTTTTTTCTTCTATAATCTATAAGAAGGATTCATTTAATATTTCATTATGGATGAATCAATTAGTATTGATGCTTTATTACACTGTCTTTTATGAGAGGACTCATAGACCTTACATATTGGAATTCTATATCATTCATATTTTTTTCTTTCTTTCTCTCACCCTTCCATTTATCCACACTCTTGTTCTGTATTTTATTTTAAACTTAGAATTCATTAAAGTTTAATTGTAAAAAAATTTCAGTTGCTACAAAGATATGACCGATTTGGCATATCTTGACAGGTTCTTTAGAACCAGATAATATGAAGCGATGGATTGGTTTTTATACTACCGGGCCGGTCTTTTTTTAATCCCAACCCTCTAAAACCAACGAGTCACACACTAAGCATAGCAATTATATCAAAACAAAGGGTCAATCTAATTTTTATTCAACCCTATAGAATTAAAAGAATTAAAGAATTCGGAATTTAGTTGATTGGCCAGAAAAAGAATGAATGAGTTTCCCCCTTTTTGTTCTATCGACGGAAAAACAATGAAAGTTTTGTTATTCCTCTCCCTTGTCTATAAAAATCCAAATTTTGATGCCTAATACACCATAGATAGTCCGAACTGTATAGGAACAATAATCAATTTTAGCGCGAATGGTTTGTAGGGGAACCCGACCTTCTCTGATCCATTCGACACGTGCAATTTCTTTTCCGTCGATACGCCCTGCAATTTGTATTTGAATTCCTTTTGTATCTGCTTGTTCAGTCAATTCAATAGCCTTTTTCATTGCTTTTCGAAATGAAACTCGATTCTTTAATTGTCCGGCTATAAATTCTGCAAGAATATTAGGATTTCCATAGGGTTTTGCAATTCTTGTGATAGCAATGTTAAGTT